AGTAGGGATGGCAGGATTTGAACCCGCGACATTTTGTACCCAAAACAAACGCGCTACCAAGCTGCGCTACATCCCTTTTTAAGATTGTTGTACAGTGTCATTGTACAAAATCCATGTCTTGTTTTCTACATCGTTCGTTTTTCACCTATTTTTCCTCTATATTTTTCCTCTACCTTACTACCTATATAATATATATATATATTAGGTAGAATTATTAGGTAGAATTAGGTATAATGTTCTTGTCATTTTTTTTTTAGTTTCATATAATCATATGTTTAATCTCATTTTTTTATTATTTTTAATTATATTAATTTCTAATTAATTTATAATTATATAAATTATAATATATTATAATATAATATATATATTAAATATATATAAATATATATTAAAATATTAAATGAAAATATAAAATATATTAAATTAAATATTTAAATAATATATAAATAAATTATATAAATAAATAATAATTAAATAATAATATATAATTTAAATAATATTAATATATAATTTAATATTTAATAATAAATTTTAATAATAAATATAATGATTAATAATAAAGAAAAAAATGTAAAATAAATAAATATCAAAGAAGAAGGAGGATTTAAAATGCGAGATATAAAAACATATCTCTCCACGGCACCTGTGCTAACCACTCTATGGTTTGGGTCTTTAGCGGGTCTATTGATAGAAATTAATCGTTTATTTCCAGATGCCTTGTCATTCCCCTTTTTTTAATTCTAATTGAATTCTTGTCTTGTATTGATATGTGAAGAAATGAAGAAGATTTTAGATACCATTCCACGTAACATGGCTTCAATTTAGATCCCTTTTTCTTTAGGATAGGAAAAAAAAAGTGTATCGAACCTCAGTCAAAATACAGTGAATCTACGATATAATTTGGGATAAAAGAAATAGAAATGTGTATTAGGAATTTAGGATAGGAAAGGAATAATTCCTAGTTAGAAAAAATTGTATTACTTAATTATTACTATATTTAATATTCTTATATTTATTACTATATTTAATATTCTTATATTAATATTAATGAACTTCTATTAATGAATATGACTCTCTTTCCTTATTGTTTTAGATTATAGTACTTCGAAGTCATTCGACTTCTAATAATAATAATATTTTTAAATTCCATCTCTAGTTAGTAAATATATATTTTTTATTTTCTTTTGTTTTTGGTTCGGATCAAAAAAAAAAATGAGGAGAGTTCAAAAGTGAAGTCGATCCAAAATGAAAAGGAGGTCCATGGCCAAGGGTAAAGATATCAGAATTATAGTTATTTTGGAATGTACCAGTTGTGTTCGAAAGGGTGTCAATAAAGAATCGCCGGGCTTTTCTAGATATATTACTCAAAAGAATCGACACAATACACCTAATCGATTAGAATTGAGAAAATTTTGTCGCTATTGTAAAAAATATATGATTCATGGGGAAATAAAGAAATAGATGGAACAGAATGCATGTGTGATTTTTCCAAGGAGCGGAAAGAGTAAGAACTTGACATCTTCACATAGATAATACAAACCAAATCCTATTTTGGTCGGATCTTAAATGAATAAAAAAAGTAGAATTGTATTTTCTAGATTATTTTATTTATATTTATATTATAATTATAATAATTATAAATTATATTAAATTCTATTTATAAATTATATTTATATATTAAGAATATTAATATTATATAATTATAATTATATATAAGATATAAGTATAAGATATAAGTATAATAAGATATAAGTATAAGAAATAAACAAACAAGGAATAAGCAAACCATGGATAAATACAAACAACCTTTTCGTAAATACAAGCGATCTTTTCGTAGGCGTTTACCCCCAATTGGATCGGGGGATCGAATCGATTATAGAAACATGAGTTTAATTAGTCGATTTATTAGTGAACAAGGAAAAATCTTATCTAGACGGATGAATAGGTTGACCTTGAAACAACAACGATTAATTACTATTGCTATAAAACAAGCTCGTATTTTATCTTCGTTACCTTTTCGTAATAATGAGAAACAATTGGAGAGAGGGGAGTCGATCCCTAGAACTACAGGTCCTAGAACAAAAAATAAATAGACATACTCCTCAAAACTCCAATAGGAACTCAAGCTCAGATTAATGTTTTGCTCGAAAAACCTAGAATCCCGAGTTGATTCTTGTGTTATAAAATGTTATAAAAAAGGGAAAATGGGTAATAAATTTTTTTTTGAAAGATGCTCGTTTATTTCAAATCTTAATTTCTTTTTCTTCTATCTTCCCGGAGTCCATTCTCCGGGAAATTCTGTTTCAATCATTCTTGTTTCCTGTATAGTATATTCTTATATTCTATTAAGATTCTTTTATTCCTTTATTTGTATTTGATTGATTAATGATTTTATTTGAAATCATATCAAAACAAATCTTATTTGATAGGACTATTTGCACAAGTATTTTACGATTCAGAAGCAATTGTTTCTTGTACAGATTGTGTATGAATCTACTATAACTATAGGATACCATATCCTCACGAGTTACTGCATTTATCCGGGTGATCCACAAACGACGAAAATCTCTCTTTTTCCTGCTCCTATCTCGATGAGAGGAACCCAAAGCTCTCATTCTTTGTTGAGTACTCGTTCGAGTAAGTCTTGAATGAGCCCCTATAAAGGTTGATGCAAATAAACAAATTTTTTTTCGACGTCTTCGAGCTGTATATCCCCGTTTAACTCTGGTCATTAAATCAAATGAAACTTTCTTGAATAACTAATGCAGTTCTCTTCTTTCAGTCATCCTTTTCCTCCGGTCGATTAATAACAAAACGGATTTTTCCGATATATAAAATATAAATTCCAATGGCTTTTGCTACTATGACCTTCCCGACCACAATTTTTACTTCCGGGTATCTTGCCTGTAAATAAGAAATTCTACTGCTGCTAAATAGTGGGTTTCCTCGTTTCTATGGCAACTTTTTAAACGGTGAGGTCCTCTCTATACACCGGAGCCTCTTCTTTCATTTCATCGAATTTTATTGTGAACTTGTATAGTTCACACTCTTTGGCTCTACCCCATCCTTTTTTCAATTAGAATTATTTTTTTTTTCTAATTATACTTAGAAAGTAATAGTCCTTTTCACAAAAAAGCTATCCATACAGTGACGGCATTTAATTCTGTAAAGTGAAAGTTGGCTAGGTAGCTGACCCTGTTAGTCCGTTTTTTTTTTCAAGAATAAGAATAGGAGCATAACCCTTTTGCTTCTTATAAGACTATTTCCTCCGCTTAATGGATAACTATTTGCTACCAATGGGGAATTGCTTCTCATCTAAAACGGAGTGATTGGATTTGCACCAATAGAAACCATAAATTACATTACATAATATAATAGGTAAATGATAGATCCTCATTTTTAGATAGTTATTTAGATAGTAAATTAAATGGCGGTCTTTCACTCTATCTATCCTATTCATTGGTAGTATTCATTGATACTGGAAAAATTTTTTTCATTTCTTCAAACTCATGATCTGAACTGAACGAGTCGCACATACACCCTAGTACATGTTCCTCGACGCTGAGGACATCCTCGAAGAGCGGGGGATTTCGTGACATTTCTTATTGGCTGTCTTGCGTTTCTAATAAGTTGTTTAATGGTTGGCATGTCGTGTCTATAGAATCTCATTCTAGATAGAATAGAGTGGGTTGGCTTAGATCGATCTTAACCTATCGATCTTAACCTGATGGTTGATGATTATGAAAGATTTCTATTCACTATCAAATCACGGAAAATTCTAATTTTGAAATGGAATTCTATATTTATATATATATATAATCTCCAGTATTCTCATCTTCGACCGCTACAAGATCAACGATGCCATGAGCTTGGGCTTCTGTTGCTGACATAAAAACATCCCTTTCCATGTCTTCGGATATAACCCATAAAGGGTTATACGTTCTTTGTACATAAACTTTTGTGAGATTTTCGCGAAGCTTCAACAGTTCTTCTGCTTCCAGGATAAATTCCCCTGCTTGTGCCTCATAAAAAGAACTAGCAGGTTGGTGAATCATAACCCTGATGATATTGATATAACATCATGAACGATTCTTCTATGCGTATCTCGCACGATTTGATTAAAGTAAGGGGGAATCAAAATAACAAGAAGAAATTAAACAACCGTACGGGCATATTTTGTACATTGCATACGGCTCTGCAATGGAATTTATTTTTTCTTCCTTTCCTTTTTTTTGCAATAGAATTTCTTCTATCGAAAAGAAGAAATATAACTCATATGATCCAAATGTTTAGATGATCCATTTACCACCCTTCCTTTCGTAGTAGTAAAGAAAAATACTATGATGGTTCTGTTGCTTTTTTTTACTTTATTATATATATATATAATTTAATATATAATATATAATAATTATAATAATTTATTAATATATAATAATTTAATACTTTATTATATATATATAATTTAATATTAATATATTAATATTAATATATAATTATATAATATAAATATAATATATAAATAATAATATATATATATAAATATATATATATAATATAATATAATAATATAAAATAATATAATTTATCTATTATCTATTTATCTTGTCTGTGGTTTAGCAATCCCAAAGTTTCTTTTTGATACGATCCAAGAAGGATAAAATAAATTTTTCCATTTTTTTTTTTACTCTTTCTCTGATAACATAAAGATAAGAAAGAGACTTCTGGTGTGGAAGAAAAATGGTTTGTGACGCTGAAATTAACTCTTGACACATAAGATCAAGATCCAATTGGTAATAACCTTTCTTTTTCATACTATATATCTCAATACAAAATCTCATGTTAGGAAAAAACAATAATGGTTTGCTCATATCGAACTCGAAGTGCCATGCTATTATTACTTATTCTTTTTTTTTTTTTTGATTCATATTCGATAGAGCGAAGGCATAGTCTTCTTTTTTTTATAAAAAAACTCATTGGCGCCAAGCGTGAGGGAATGCTAG